TTTATATAATGTGTAGTGCGGTGTGAATGCCTTGGAAGAAAAATATAGGCGTAAATAATTACGAGAGTGTTGGTCGAGATATACTGCGACACCAACCATCCTAATATAGAAAACTAAAGCTGTAAAGCTTACTGCGTACACAGTGATATAGGGGAAGTGAAACATCTCAGTACCCTGTTTGTTAAATCAACCGAGAAGCCATAAGTAGTGGTGAGCGAAAGTGGTGTTTGGCTGAATTTTAAATTTTAAAACAAAAAACCATTTTTACCGTAGAAGGTTATAGTCCTGTAGTTTTAAAATTTAAAATTTAAATAGTAGAACAAGGCAAGTTTACCTTGTTCGAGTTTTGGGGGACCACCCTCAAAGCCTGAGGTTATTTTTCTTTCCGATAGTGAACAAGTACCGTGAGGGAAAGGTGAAAAAGAAGTCGCGACAGTGAATAGATCCTGAAACTCCGCATTTGAGTCGGCGCTTTGGGAAGCAACGGCATACCTTTTGTATAATGGGCAAGTGAATTTTAATAAAAGGCAAGCTTAAACGTATCAAAGTCTAAGCGAAGATAATTCGAGTTTTAAATGGCGACTCATAGTCTTTTGTTAAAGACCCGAAACCGGTTGATCTAAACTTGAGCAGGCTGACATTGTAATGGTAACATTCTTTTGAGGGCCGAACCCGTGTATGTGGCAAAATACTGGGATGACTTGAGTTTAGGGGTGAAAGGCCAATCAAAGCCGGTGATAGCTGGATTTCTGCGAAATCTATTTAAGTAGAGCGTTCTATTAGAATAGTCCGGGGTAGAGCACTGTGCAAGTAAGGGGGGTATTTGCTTTACCGAGCTTTGGCAAACTTCGAATACGGACTCTATTTTTGGGGCAGACAGAACATGTATGCTAAGATTCATGTTCGAAAGGGAAACAGCCCAGATTGTTAGTTAAGGTCCGAGAGATAGCTTCAGTGACAAAGGTTATTTATGCTCCAAGACTGTCAGGAGGTAGGCTTGGAAGCAGCCATTCTTTTAAGACAGCGTAATAGCTCACTGACCTAGAGCATAAAGCCCACAAATTTTGAGGGCTTAAAGTTATTACCGAAACTTCAAACAAAATAATATATTAAAATTATTTTGTGGTAGCAGAACATTCCGTAGGTTGTAAAAGCTTTAGTGTAAACTATTGTGAAGATATCGGAAATGAGAATACTTGCATGAGTAGCACGAAACAACGATAAGCGTTGTGGCCGTAAGTCTAAGGTTTCCGATCTAAAGTAAAACTTGGTCGGCAGAAGTGTGTACTTCTAGAAAAAACGGTCCCTAAGCGGTCAAGCCAAGGCTTGTAGCGATGGGTAAGATTATGCTGTGATAAGTTACTGACGAAAAATTCACTTTATTTTTAATATATTTAAAGGTAAATTATTTTTTCCAAGAAAAAGGCTCTTTTTTTAACCGTACCTTAAACCGCCACAGGTAGATGGGTTGAGAACACTAAGGCCTTGAGATAACCTCGTTGAAGGAACTCGGCAAAATGACTCTGTAACTTCGGAATAAGGAGTAAAAAGTTGTGCGAAAGCTCTACTTTTTGGCACAAAATTGGGGGTAGCGACTGTTTATTAAAAACACAGGTCTCTGCTAACTCGTAAGAGGTTGTATAGGGACTGACACCTGCCCGGTGCCGGTAGGTAAAGACCCGGTGTTTACGCATTGGTATCAAACCCCGGTAAACGGCGGCTGTAACTATGACGGTCCTAAGGTAGCGAAATTCCTTGTCGGGTAAGTTCCGACCCGCATGAATGGTGTAACGACTTCCCCGCTGTCTCCAACGGGGTCTCAGTGAAATTACAAAGGTCGTGAAGATGCGACCATCCTACAGCTAGACGGAAAGACCCCGTGCACCTTTACTATATGCAACTATTGTAATTCAAAGGTTTTAGTGTAGAATAGGTGGGAGCTTATAGTTTGATTTCTACGGAGATTATTAAGGCGTTAGTGAAATACCACCCAAAGATTTGTTGATTTACTAACTTGCGGACAGTGGTTGCTGGGTAGTTTGACTGGGGCGGTCGCCTCCTAAAGAGTAGCGGAGGCATGCAAAGGTAGGCTCATTACCTATAAAGGTAAGTCGAGCGCAATGGTAAAAGCCTGCTTGACTGTAAGAAAAACATTTCGATCAGAGACGTAAGTCGGTCATAGTGATCCGGTAATTCTTTGTGGAAGGGTTATCGCGCAATGGATAAAAGGTACGCCGGGGATAACAGGCTAATGATCCTCTAGAGCTCCTATCGACGGGTTCGTTTGGCACCTCGATGTCGACTCATCACATCCTGGAGCTGAAAAGGGTTCCAAGGGTTCGGTTGTTCGCCGATGAAAGTGGTACGTGAGTTGGGTTTAGAACGTCGTGAGACAGTTTGGTCCCTATCTTCTGTGGGTGTTTGAAAATTGCGAGGACTATACCTTAGTACGAGAGGACCAGGAAAACTCGATCCCTGGTGTTCCGGTTGTTCTTTAAGGGCAGCGCCGGGTAGCTACATCGAGAAGAGATAATCGACCACTAGGCGAGAAACTTACCTCAAGTCAAATTTTCAGTAGGGGTGGAAATTAATCACTTTGATAGGCCGGAGGTGTAAGAGCTGTAAAGTTTTAAGCTGACCTGTACTAATCCTAAAGTGTAAAATAAACAGGGGCAACCCGTTCAGGGCATGCACTTTTGTTTTACCCTTTAATAAAAAATAAAAGTAAAATTATGTCCGTATTTTTTTTTTGTAAAAGTAGTTTACCTATAGTATAAGAGGAATTATTTAATCGTAGCGGGTGTGTAACTCAGATGGTTAGAGTAGTGGACTTTTAATCCGAGGGTCTTGGGTTCAAGTCCCAACACACCTTTATTATGGGAGCATAACTCAGCGGTAGAGTATGTGCCTTACAAGCATGAAGTCGTGAGTTCGATCCTCTCTGGTCCCAACTCTCTTATGGCTATTGCTTAAATTAATTATTGTAAGTGGCCCGTTGTTACGTTATAATATAAAACTTTTTTAAAATGTTAGTTCAAGCCGCTAAACTTTTAGGTGCTGGTCTAGCTACTATTGGTCTAGCTGGAGCAGGTGTGGGTATTGGAACCGTTTTTGGTGCTCTTGTTTTGGGTACTGCGCGTAATCCGTCTCTGAGAGATGAGTTATTCAGAATTGCAATTTTGGGGTTTGCTTTAACAGAAGCTATTGCTCTATTTGCTTTGATGATGGCTTTTTTGATTCTATTTGCTCTGTAGTCTGTATATCTCCAGTGGCGATTAAAAATAATACTTGAGAGAAAACTACTCGGTGGATTTAGCGGTGTAGTTCAGCGGTTAGAACATTGGAATCATATCCCAGATGTCAGGGGTTCAAATCCCTTCTCCGTTAGATTTATAGCGACTTTGGTGAAATTGGTATACACGTCAGACTTAAAATCTGTTTCTATCTAAAGAGTATCGGTTCAAGTCCGATAAGTCGTAGTATTGGTGCGGCGGATATAACTCAGTTGGTTAGAGTGCCAGATTGTGGCTTTGGACGACGGGGGTTCAAGTCCCCTTATTCGCCGTTAGGGCTAGATAGTATAATGGGCTAATGCAGTGGGTTGCAAACCCAAAAATGAGGGTTCAAACCCCTCTCCAGCTTTCCTCAATAGCTCAATTGGTAGAGCATATGGCTGTTAACCATAGTGTTATTGGTTCGAGTCCAATTTGGGGAGAATTAGTTATAGCGAATTTTGGTTGGTGTGCCTGCCGTTTGGGTAGCTCAGTTGGTAGAGTAAAGGACTGAAAATCCTTAGGTCGTTGGTTCAATCCCAGTCCCAAACAATATTAATGCTTTCAAAAATTTTTAATAAATTACGTAATAGTCTTGCTGTTTATCATTTTTCAACTTCATTTAAAGAAGTTGGTTTTTGCATAAAAATTTTAGATCTTTTATGGAAAGAAAATTTAATCCGGGGTTATACAAAAAAAAATGGATTAATTACAGTATTATTACGGTATTATGACGGATCTCCGACGTGTTGTCGTTTAACTATTGTTTCTAGACCGCGTGATCGTATCTATCTATCTTCATTAGATCTTTGTAGGTTATCTCAGGATTTTGGTGTTTTAATTGTGTCTACACCAAAAGGTATTATGACTGCCGAAAGTGCTATACGCAAGGGGGATGGGGGTGAAATTTTGGGATATGCCTCATGATTGCTCCTGTTTATAGATTACCAATAGGTGTTAGCTGTTTAAGTAATAATGGGAAAGTTTATGTTTTAGGACCTTTAGGCGTCGTCGATTTTGATTGCGCTAGCAAGATATACCGCAAAGGGAATGTTATAGTTTTTTTGCCTTATTTGACGTCATATTATAGTTCTATTTTTACTCAAGCTGTTTTGGGTGTTGTTTTGGGTTACAGCGTGGAATTGGTTCTTAAAGGGGTGGGGTATAAAGTTTATAAGTCCAATGAAAAACTTATATTTGCTCTAGGTTTTAGTCATAGTATTTCTATTGATATTCCCGTGGGTGTGTCCGTAAGATTTAATAAAAAAACATTGTCCCTAATGTCTCCAAATTTTGGACTTTTGCAACATTTTACAACAAACATACGGGCATACCGCTTTCCAGACTCTTACAAGGGTGCTGGGGTTGTCTATTTAAACGAAATAGTTACTTGCAAGGAGGGTAAAAAAAATTAATGCATCGAACAAAAAATGGAGCTATTCTTTCATTTTTTGTGGGTTCTTACGGTTATTTAGTGCCCCGTTTTAAAAATGATGATGTCAGATTATCAAAAACGATGCAATCTTATCTTTTAGGCAAGCGTGATTTATATTACTTATATAATTTGGAAAAAAGTTTATATGGTATTCGTGCGACCTTAGAAGTTTTAGAGATGATGATAGATAGCGAGGCGGATATACTTTTTATTAATAGCTTGCCCATAATAACAAAAGGATTTGATAAAAATATTAGTATAACCAGTGTGAAATGGAAAAGAGGTGTTTTGTCAAAATTTAAAAAAGCGAATTTGGTTTTTCTTTGTGATATCATGAAAGAGAATTTAGTGGAGTGTCATCGCGAGTGTTTGCTAGTGGCCGGTGTCGGGGGTTCGACGGCAAGCAGAATGTCTTACCTTTTTAATTTAAATATAGAAGATATCTTATTATCCTATTGGTTTTTTAATGCGGTGTCTGTAATATGTCGTCGTGGTAAAAAGAAATTAAAGCGTGATAAAAAAACACCTGGCTTCCTTGGAGAAAGAAGTCGCGGTCAATCCTACAATTATGCGATTTAAACCAAAGTACAAATCTTGTATATGGGCTAGAGCTGATATTTGGGGTGATTTATTATGTAAAGAAAAAACTTTTTTGCGTCCAAAATGGGATTTAATCATGGGTATGCTTGGAGGGCGTAAGCGCCGTAGGCGCCCTTTAGCGAAAAGGTCTAAAGAGAAGTCCACCCGTAGACACACACCTTACCCATTATGTCATAATTATAATTTTGTACAACCCCATTCTCGGCCAAATCAAACGTTTAAGTATAACCGATGGGGTTATCGGAATACACTATCTATTTTATTGTGTTTAAGACGGTTTTATGGGGATTTAAGTCACAATACCTTAAAAAAAATTTGTATTCTATTATTCAAATCAGAAGCGCCTATTCAGCGGCTTCTGGGTATTTTAGAAGGGCGTTTAGACGTTACTTTGTATCGATTAGGTTTTTTTCATTCAATTTTTTACAGTCGTCAAGCGATTCAACATAATAAAGTATTGGTTAACGGAAAGTATATAAAAAATAATAATTTTATTTTACAAAAAGGAGATTTTGTTGAGTTTTGTCCGACGAAACGGTCTTCTATACGATCTCGTCTTTTATTTCGTTACAAGCCTTTTAGATCTTTTCGTATGCGTTTGGAGCGGTGGCGGTTAACACATAGATTTAAGTTTGAGTTGCATCTTCAGCCAACTCCTAGTTGGATTCAAACAGATTATTCCAATTTAAGTTTTGTTTTGGTATCAGATATTAAAACGCCTATTATATATCCTTTTAGGGCTAATATTGATGAAGCACTGTGGTTTTATAAACAAGGGTATTAATAATTATTTAAATCATTTTACTTTTTAATACGTTATAACTTTTTAATTAACCTAAAATGTGGCTTACTTTTTTAACTATTTTACTAAATATTATTGATCTTGTTCTTCCTTTACTTATTGCAGTCGCCTATTTTACTTTAGCAGAACGTAAAATTATGGCAGGTATTCAAAGACGTAAGGGCCCAAATGTTATAGGATATTTGGGACTTCTTCAACCGTTAGCCGATGGTCTTAAACTTTTTGTTAAAGAGACTGTTTTGCCTACAAATGCAAATATTGTTCTTTTCGTGTTAGCCCCGTTAATTACTTTTATTTTAAGCCTTGTTAGCTGGGCTGTCATTCCTTTTAGTTATGGTAATGTTATTTCTGATCCTCAATTGGGGGTTTTGTATTTTTTGGCAATATCTTCCTTGGGTGTCTACGGAGTTTTGATTTCTGGTTGGTCCAGTAATTCTAAGTATGCTTTTTTAGGAGCTCTGCGTTCTGCCGCTCAAATGGTTTCTTATGAGATATCTATGGGTATTGGGTTAATAAATGTTTGTTTGTGTGTCGGTACATTAAATTTAACTGAGATAGTTGTAGCGCAAAGGGACATTTGGTTGGTTTTCCCCTTATTACCGGTAGGTGTCATGTTTTTTATTGGTTGTCTTGCCGAAACAAACAGGCACCCCTTTGATTTGCCGGAGGCTGAAGCTGAGTTAGTATCGGGATATAATGTTGAATATTCGGCAATGGGGTTTGCTCTTTTTTTTCTAGGCGAATACGCCAATATGCTAGTTATGGGAGGTGTTACTTCCATTTGTTTTTTAGGGGGGTGGTTGTCTCCATTTGGCATTGGTGTCTTTTCGGACGGTATATGGTTTGGTTTAAAAATTTGTTTTTTTGTCATTTTGTTTGTTGTTATGCGGGCCATTCTTCCCAGATACCGTTATGATCAGTTAATGCGCCTCGGTTGGAAATGCTTTTTACCCCTGTCCTTGGCTCTTTTTATTCTTTCTGTAGGCATACTTTTGGGTTTTAATTGGTTGCCCAATTAGTAATTTTTTTATATATAACTTTTTAAACGTTTTATACAAGACTAAAGTCTCATATATAAAGATTAAAGGCAACCCTATAAATAATTGACTTATTATATCGGGGGGTGTTACAAAAGCTGCAAATACTAATGATGTGGTGTAACTAATTCCTCTATGTTTTATCCAGAGTGACGCCGTTGTGTTCCTTTCAATAAATCCTAGTAAAATAGCTGCGGGTAAACTATAAGTTAATATGACGTTAAATTGTTTTAAATGTGTAATGTAGTCATTAAATTTTGGTTCAAAAGTCAAATTAATAGGCATAAAAACAGTGGAGTATGTGTAAAATGTTTTCCAAAAAGTTTGAATTATTGATGGGAATGCGCTGGTGTATAAAAATGTATTAAAAAAGATCGTTGTTATTAATAAAGTAAAACATGCATTGGCCTCATATATATAAAGTCCAGGCCTGAAAAATAAAAATAATTGTGTTAGCAGTATTGTAATACATATAGTTGTACTTATACTAGTGCATAATTGGATATAGGCAAAAAATATTTCAGTTACTCCTGTAGTTATAAAGTGAGAAAGTCCTGTTGGTAGAAGTATAAATATTAAACTTTGTTTATAGGTGTATATTGTAAAAAAAAATATGGTTGTTCCAATGATTGTGTGCACTAAGCGGTAATTAAACTCTTGTGTGTAGTGTATGGTAAATTGAAAGTTTTTCATTTTTAGACCCGTAAATTGAAGAAAGATAGTTTAATTGGTAGAACTTTGGTTTCCAAAGCCAACGGTTGGGGGTTCAAATCCCCCTCTTTCTGTTAGCCAAATATGAGGTTGTTTATTTAGCAATATATGACACAAACTGATGAAAATAAGTCTTTTACAATTTCTATTTATATTTTGCGTTGGACTCCTTTTTTTTGCTGATTTGCCTAAATTGGCTAAAAGTGTTAAAGAAAAAATAAAAGGATCTAAAAAAATTTAATAATTGAATTTTTAGTTTAAAATAATTATTGGGTTATTGGCGGTTCGTAGTTTAATAGGAAAAACATAGTTCTCATGAAGCTAGTATTGTAGGTTCAATTCCTGCCGGACTGACTGGGATTTGATTTTAATGGTCGTCTGGAGTCTAGCCAAGTAGGTAAGGCGCCCGTTTTTGGTGCGGGGATCGTAGGTTCGAGTCCTTCGACTCCATAAGCCAGGGTGGTGGAAGTGGTAGACACGCTGGGTTTAGGTTCCAGTCTTTTGTGGGGTAGGGGTTCAAGTCCCCTCTCTGGTAATAATGTCTAGACCAAATATTATTCAATGGTTAAAAAAATGTAAAGGCGCTAAAACGACAAAAAAAAAAAGTGTTGGTTTGAGGGGTTGCCCCCAAAAAAAGGGCGTGTGTTTAAAAGTATTTGTTTGTTCTCCCAAAAAACCAAACTCAGCTCGTCGCAAGGTTGTTAAAGTACGTTTATCTAATAAAATACGATTAACGGCTTATATTCCTGGTCAAATACATCGATTGCAAGAGCATTCTCAAGTTTTGATTAGAGGGGGCAGAATTCCCGATTTACCTGGGGTGAAATATCGTTTAGTTCGTAACAAGTTAGATTTGGGGGGGTTATCCGGTCGTAAAACCGCTAGGTCTAAATACGGAACAAAGAAGCCAGATAAAGCATGTTAGAAGCAATACAAAGTCAATTAGGAATACAAGAAAAAATATCTTTAAATGTTAAATTAAAAGAGACTTTTAATTTTTTGGGTATTAAAAAAGATCCCCTTGTGGGTAAAATGATTAATCTTTTAATGAAAAATGGCAAGCGCTCTAAAGCGGAAAAGGTTTTAAACAAAGCTTTTCAAATGTTGGATGAAAAACATCCAGGTCGTGCTTTGCATATTTTTTATTTTGGGGTTTTTGAGGCAAGACGCGACGTAGGCATTCGTCTTAAGCCCAAAGCGAAGAAACGTCGTACGGCTAATGCGTTTAGCGTCTATTTACCGTACTCGATATCACCCGTTAGGGGAGTGAATTCAGGGATGAGGGCTCTTTTAGCGGCGAGTCGAAGACGACCCTCCGCAAGACCCTTTTGGGATAATTTAAGCCAAGAGATATTAGAATCCTCTTTAGGTAGAGGAGAAGTCGTTACTCAGAGGTATAGTTTAAATAAATTAGCAGACTCGAATAAACGTAGAGTACATCTGGGCTCTCTACCGATTTTCCCATTAATATCTCATTAATATTTAAATATGGATTTTATTCATTTTTTTTTTTTATCCGCGTTATTATTTGTTATTGGTGTGGGGGGTGTCGTTTTAAACCGCACAAATATTGTTGTTGTTCTAATGTCATTAGAATTAGCTCTTCTTTCAGTAAGTTTAAATTTTATTATATTTTCTGTTTGTCTTTCCGATCTTATAGGCCAAATTTTTGCAATATTTATTCTTATAGTGGCCGCTTGTGAGTCGTCTATCGGTTTAGCTATTATTTTAGTATATTTCAGGGTGCGAGGGAGTATTCGTATAGATCAAGCATCATTGTTAAAATCATAATTTTTATGCTTCCATGGTGAAATTGGTAGACACGGCAGATTCAAAATCTTTTGTCTTTTGACATGCTGGTTCAAATCCGGCTGGAAGCATTCAGTATGATTCAAGCGCAAACTCTTTTAAAGGTTGTGGATAATTCAGGAGCTAAACTTGTTAAATGTATTAAAATTAAAAAGGGCAAAAGTTCAGCAGGTGTTGGAGATATTCTATTAGTGTCCGTTAAGGTTTTGCGACCACGTTACGGTCGTCGTGTTCGTTTAAAGATGAACAAATCAGAAGTGCATCAAGGGGTTGTAGTCCAAACACGGAAATTACATCGAGCTAAAAGTGGGGTTGGTTCTAGCTTCGGGTGCAATTCTGTGGCTCTTATCAGTTTGCAAGAAAAACCGTTAGGTACTCGAATTGCAGCAACGATACCCACTAGACTTCGAGGTTTAAAATGGGCCAAATTAGTCGCTATGGCAAGAAAAACAGTATAAGTAAAATGCATTTGTATAAAAACCATTATTTTAATGTAGTTCAGCGGGATTTTATTCTTTGCAGTAATATCGCTACACCCAGCATGCTACCTACCCTTGAAAAAATATGTTTATATTTGGAAACTCCTGGTGTAAATAATAGTTCTGCGGTTTCTTCTTTATGTGCCCTTAAAATAATAACAGGGCAGATACCTTACGTATCTTCAGAAAAAATTAAAGTAAAAAGACATAAAAAAAGTAAAAGCCATCCGGTTGGTTGCAAAGTCACACTTAGGGGTTTACAATTATATAAATTTTTATTTAAATTTATGTTTAATGTTTTACCTCGTATTCGTCAATTTGAGGGTTTAAAATTACCGTTACATCGTAGTGTGTATTGTTTTGTTTTAAAAGATATTTTTGCCTTTGAAGAATTAATTCCGTTATTTCCGTATTTTGAAACTTTAACTGGTTTAAAATGTCAAGTTTTTTTTGGTACGAATACTAAAGAAGATATGTTATTTTTAGGAAATGGTTTGCAACTTTGTTTTGTTCCTTGATTTGTGTTAAAGTAATGCCGCGGAAGTAGCTCAATTGGTAGAGCGTAAGCTTGCCAAGTTTAAGGTTGAGGGTTCAAATCCCTTCTTTCGCTTTAGACGTATATGAAAAAAAGAGTTTTGCTAATTATATTTTTTTAATCGGGATAGTTTTAACAATAGAAGAGCCAGAGCTTTTTTTTCTAAACCTAATATGTTATATCTTTTAAGATGCTCCACGGAGTACCATTTTTTTTTAATCGAAAGGGCCAAGCAGTCCATCTGTGTTGTTAGGCTGGCTACGCTTTTTCGCATGTCTGTTAGACTGTCGTATACAGCGATTAAAACGGGACAACCTTTTGCAATCTTAGGGGGTGTCAAATAAAGTGGTGTAAAATAGATTTTACCTCTTCTCAAAGACATCTTTACTTTTTTAATTTTAGATGTTTTTAAATTGCTTGCATTTAGGATAGCAAATGTCGTTTGTTTAGACAAAAATAATCGTTTTTTTCTTAAATGTTTTTTCCTAGCAGTGGGCATGATTTAAAGGTTTCGTATTTTAATTTTTAGGGGCAATTTGTTAGCCCCGGCTTTTAATGCGGGTAATCCCTGCTCTTTATCAATGCCGTATAGTAAGAAAATAGGTTTCCCGACTAAAATGGGTGCGATCCAGTGATTTACTTTCCCCTTTCCCTTTCCCATCCGGGCAGATGTTGGCTTATTGCTTATGGTTTTATCTGCTAGTGGGACAATTTCTAGTTTACCTTCTCTTTTAATTTTGCGCCTAATGTTTTGTCGTGCCGCCTCTAGTTGTTTAACATTGAGGTATCCGGATTCTAATGAAATTATGGCGAAACAATTTTGTTCATTTAGTTTTTGTGCTTTAGTTGTAATTTTCGGCAATGATCTAGGTTTAAAGTATTTTTTATATTTTGTTCTTTTAGGTTGTAACAACATAGGGGGGATTCTTACAAGTCCAGGCTTTTAAGCCGACACTACCATATCCTGTTTGGGTTTGTTTATATTCTGCATTAATTGTGGTGTTTAATTGACTAAGGGGCATTTGGCCTATTTGGCATTTCCAAGTTCGACTTCGTCCTTTTGCTTTATGTGTGAATCTCCCTTTTATTTGAATTTTTAAACCGTTAATCTTTTTATATTTTTGCAACGATTGAAGTCCTTGTTTAAGGTATCGAAGAAATTCGTAATGTCTTTTTCGCTTTTGTCTAGAACAGACGTTTTGTTCGATAAACCGGCATAAGCAAGATATGTTTGCTTTATTTGTTAGTATTAGTGACATTAACTGTATACCATACCTCGCGTAGTTATATTTTGAATTATGAAAACTTTTGGTGTAGTAAGCAATTTCTCTTCTTACGGGTTTCGGTACCGATCTGGTATAGGTTTTTAATCTATTAATTTTTAGTATTATTTTTTTTGTTCCAGTAAATACCTGAATTAGTTTTGCAGCGGTTTGTAATCTAGAAGCGACTAAAGTCCATGACTCTTTTTTTATCTTTAATTTATTTTCTTTGTAACGTCTTGATTTGATCCGCCTTTTTGAGCGCATATGCAAATGTATTAAATCAACAGCTATTATTGTCGCCGCCGCGTGTCTATTAATCTGAATGTCATGCAGATAATGTGTGGTACCTAAGCAGCAGGATTCAATAAGGCGGCGTAGTCTAGATATTATGTAGTAAAATCGGGGTTCATTCCAATGAGTATAACCTTGATAAAAGGTGTTTACGGGTCGTAATGTTATTGGATGGGCTTTTTGTGCCATTTTATTTTTTTTCTGTTATATATTTTCGAGTTGGTACAAATTCACCTAACTTGTGACCTACCATTTCAGGTTTTATTTTGCGGTTGACCATATTTTTCCCATTATGAATCGACAGTTTTAATCCGACACAGACAGGGTAAATAGTGGAACGCCGAGACCAGGTAATTTTTTTTTTCTTTTTTTTGCTAAAATTTGTTAAAAGACTTTTGTCTATGAAGGGTGTTTTCCAGTTAGATCTTGACATTTTTTTTTAATCTTCGTGTTGTCGCACCTTTTGTGGGTTTACCCCAAGGAGTTACAGATGGCCTGCCTCCTGATGTTTTTCCTTCGCCCCCGCCGTGTGGGTGGTCTATTGGATTCATGGCCACACCACGAACAACGGGTCGGTGCCCTAACCACCGGGCCCGCCCGGCCTTTTTTAATTTAATGAAACGATGCTCCGTGTTACCAATAATGCCGTTAGTCGCCTGCGCTTTAATATCAAACCAGCGATATTGTCCTGACTTTAAACGTATCTGTGCCAATTTTTTTGTTTTTTTTAATACGCGCCCGTAGGAACCAGAGGCGCGTAGTAGCTGGCCGTTTTCTCCGGGGTATAAACTTATATTGTGTATAGGGGTTCCTGTAAGTATACGATCTAAAGATCTGCTATGGGCATTATTTAATCCATAATGGGTTGAATTTGATCTTACGACGTCTCCTTTTTGTAGATTGGTTGTTGCAAGTATATAATTTTGTTTTTTAGTGTCGGGATTAAAAATACGAGCTAGGTGCGCGGATCTATTTGGATCATATTCTAGTCCAATAACAATCCCTTGTGTGTGTTTTCGTTTAAAATCTATTTTTCGATACAAGCGTTTATGACAACCTCCTCGATGCCACGAGGTTATCCGCCCTTTATTATTGCGTCCACCCATTGTTTTGTGGGCTTTTACTTGGGATTTAAGTGGTCTTTCCAGAAATCGTCTTTTTGTCATACTATATTTCAATTGTTAGGATAATCAGTTATGCCTTTTATTATCGGTACTCCAACTCCGGACAATAAAATTTTGGTTCAGTCTGTGTCTCATATTTATGGTATTGGTTTAACAGAATCCGCTATGCTATGTAAAAAAGCGGGTTTTGGCGATGATGCACGGGGTATTCATGTGACTCCAGAAAAAAGTCAACTTTTAGAAAGTTTGGTTGATAATAGAGCTCTTCTAGTGGGCGCTGATCTTCGTCGCTTTCAAAATGATAAAATACGGAGATTATACGCGATAATGGCTTATCGGGGTTTACGGCATAAGAGGGGTTTACCCGTGAGAGGCCAGCGCACCCATACGAATGCAAAAAAAAGAATTCATTTTAATATAAATGTTAATTAATAACCGGTATTTTGTCGAAAATTCGTTTAAATTTAAGTTCGTTAGTCATTTTAGGCAAAAGGCGGTAAAAAATGTTTTGATTGTTAGATATTTAAATGATAGTATACGAACTAAAAAGTTAGGATCTGTTTATTTAAGGTGCACTAAACGCAATATTTTTTGCACTTTGGTGGACTGTGAAAGTAATACTATTAAAACTAGTTGTTCGTTAAAAGTTCCCGATTATAAGAATGAATTTAACGAAAGGGTAAATTTGTATACACGAGGGCTATTGTTAGGTAAATTATTTGGAAATAAAATAATTTCTTCGGGGTATAAAAAAATTATTATCCATATCGCGGGAACAAACAAAGGTCGATTCGGCGTTGTTCGAAGCTTTAGTAAGTTGGGTATTGATATTCATTCTATTGTTTTAACAACCAGAACAGCCCATAACGGTTGTCGTCCTATTAAAAGACGTCGTAAAAAATTACGCACAAAAGTGATGGGTTTTAAATAAATATTATATTCGAAGGGGTGACTGAGGGGTTAATAGTGTCAGATTGTAAATCTGTTGGTTTTACCATCGTAGGTTCGAATCCTATCCCCTTCTTAAAATTAGTGATATGAAAGAGCAAGCTAAGAAGGTTCAACGACATCCATTTCATTTGGTTGATCCAAGCCCATGGCCGTTTGTGGCCGCTTTAGGTGGTTTAAGTTCGACTTTTGGTGGAGTTCTATATATGCATAATTATGACGGTGGGGGGCAGTTGTTGTGTTTAGGGTTAATTACTATTCTATACGTGATGTTTACATGGTGGAGAGATGTTATTCGTGAAGCTTCATTTGAGGGTCAGCATACCGCGGCGGTTCAACAGGGTTTGCGCATGGGGATGATTCTTTTCATTGTTTCAGAGGTTATGTTTTTTTTTGCTTTTTTTTGGGCTTTTTTCACATCTTCTTTGTCCCCTGTTTTTAATATCGGGGGGGTTTGGCCTCCGGCTGGCATAGAGGCTATTAGTCCATGGGGATTGCCTCTTTTAAATACTATTATTTTACTTTCTTCCGGTGCTAGTGTTACATGGTCTCATCATGCTATTGTTAGAGGTTTTAAAAAGGAGGCTCTATTAAGTTTGCTCATCACAATAATATTTGCAGCTATTTTTACTGGATTGCAGGGGTTCGAGTATATTAATGCACCTTTTGCTATGTCCGATAGTGTTTATGGTTCTGTTTTTTTTATGGCTACAGGTTTTCATGGTTTCCATGTGATTATTGGTACCATTTTTTTATCCGTTTGTACTTTTCGGTTATATTTTGACCATTTTAGTCGTCAAAGGCATTTTGGGTTTGAAGCTGCGGCTTGGTATTGGCATTTTGTTGATGTCGTTTGGTTATTTCTTTTTTTGACTATTTATTGGTGGGGTTTTAATGTCATAGTGTAAATTTTTTTTGTGACTTCTTGTTTTTTCTACATAACCCTAAAATAGATACACATTTAGATAAAGTATAAAATTTAGTGTCATATTTTTGTATTATTATTACTACACATGTTTTTTAGCCCCTTAGAACAATTTCAAATACTCCCATTTGTTAATTTAGGTATTGGTTTATTTGACTTATCGATAACCAACGCAATGATTACAACGACTTTTAGTTTAGCTTTTATTTTGTTTGTTTATTATTGTCTTTCTGTTTTTGGTTTAAGCTGTTTCCCTAGTCGTTGGCAATTACTTTTAGAAGGCCTTTATTTAACTACTGCGGGTTTAATATGGGATAGTATCGGCCCACAGGGTCAAAAATACTTCCCGTTTATTTTTATGTTGTTTAGTTTTATTCTGGTATCTAATGTGTCGGGTCTTGTCCCTTATTCATTTACTATAACGAGTCATTTGATTCAGACAATGGTTTTAGCTCTTGGTGTATTTATCGGGGTAGTTCTTATATGTGCTTCAACGCATGGATTTCACATGTTGAGTTTATTTCTTCCAGGAGGTACTTCGCTACCATTGGCATTTCTATTAGTTCCGATAGAAATAGTTTCCTATATCTTTAAGCCTCTTAGTCTAGCTGTTCGTCTTTTTGCTAATATGATGGCAGGTCACACTTTACTAAAAGTAATTGCTGGTTTTGCTTGGGCTATGATGGGGAGTGGGGGGTTACTGCTAATAGCGCATGTGGTGCCGCTGTTAGTTCTGATTATTCTTTTTGGCCTTGAGTTGGCCGTTGCTTTAATTCAAGCTTATGTGTTTACCATTTTAAGTTGTATTTATATAAATGACGCTATTGTTCTTCATTAGCCGTACTACTAGCAATAATAAAGCCTAAATTATAAAAGCATTTTTAGCTCAGCGGATAGAGCAACGGTCTTCTAAATCGTGGGTCATAGGTTCAAATCCTATAAGATGTAAGTCATGAAATTCTCTTTATTCTTTCAAAATGACACCATTGCTTTTTTGCCGGAGCTTTTTCTTGCAGTTTCTATTTTAGTTGTTCTTATGCATGGAAGTTTCTTGAGTTTGTCCGCAGCGGCACTTTATACTTATTTAACACCGAGCATGATTCGGTTAACTTCAATAATTTTATTTATAAGTGCTTTTTTGGTTGTTAATAATCCTATTGAATCACAAACGTTGTGGAATTCAATTTTTATTACGGACCATTTGTCAATATGGTTAAAATTATTTGTTGTTTTAGGTTTGTTCGCTTGTGTCTCCGTAAGTGAAGCTTATATGTTTTCGGTTCGATTGCGGGCTTTTGAGTTTTTTTTTTTTATTATTAGCATTTGCTTAAGCCTGTGTCTGCTAATTTCTTCGTATGATCTTCTTTCTATTTATTTAAATATGGAGTTTATGTCACTTATTTTTTATGTTTTAGCCGCCTGGAAGAAAAATTCATATTTTTCTGCTGAGGCCGGGTTGAAATATTTTATTTTGGGTTCTGTCGCTTCAGTTTTTTTTTTGTTTGGTGCATCATTAATTTATTTTTCTATGGGTACTACTAATTTAGGGTCTCTTAGTTTGTTAACAGAAAATCTTGCGGGGTGTTCTCCGTTATTTTATTTGGGTTTGGTTTGTTTAATTTCGGCGCTTTTATTCAAATTAGGCTCAGCGCCTTACCACATGTGGATAGCCGATGTTTATGAAGGGGCTCCTACAATTGTTAGTCTTATTTTTGCATCTGTTCCTAAACTTGCTATATTTGTCGTTGTATTGCGCTTAGTTTACACAAGTTTTTGGTGTTTATTTCCTGTATTTTGGGAAGACTTTTTTTGCTTGTGTGGTCTTTTCAGCCTTTTTATTGGTTGCGTGTGCGGTTTAGGTGAAACTAAAATTAAAAGGCTTCTTGCATTTAGTAGTGTGGGGCATGTCGGGTTTTTGTGTTTAGGTTTAGCGTCTGGGAGCGTCGAGGGAATTCAAAGCGTTTTATTTTATCTTTTAATTTACATGTTAACTGCTATTTTTTTATGGATCTATGTTCTACACTTAGACTTGACATCTGATAATAGCTTTTTAACCTTTTCGGATGTAATCGGGTTAGTGCGGTCTAATCCAGTTTTTGGTTTAGGAATTGCCCTTATGATTTTTTCTTTGGCAGGAGTTCCTCCTTTGGGCGGTTTTTTCGCGAAACTTAATATTTTTGTTAGTGTTATTGATTCATCTTATTATCTTGTCGCTATATTTGCCGTTTTAACTAGTGTTATTTCAGCCTTTTATTATATTAGATTAATAAAAATTTTTTATTTTGAGAAAGGAGAAAATTGGTTTTATTTCGCGCCATTGACAAAAGGTGCTGCTTTTTTTGTGGTTACTATTGGATGGACCGTTATATTTTTTATGTTGAGTCCTAATTTGTTTTATTTATTGATCTATAAAATAGCTATAGGATTAATGATTTAAAAAAAAAATGTCTTTTACTCAAGAATCAAAACCTTCATGGCAAAGTTTTATTCCATTGGTTTCTAACTCGGCATTGAGTGGTTTCTTTACTAGGTGGTTTTTTTCTACAAACCACAAAGATATTGGTACTTTATATTTAATATTTGGGGCTTTTTCTGGTGTTTTAGGTACAGCGATGTCTGTTCTTATAAGGTTGCAGCTCGCAAGCCCGGGCAATACGTTTTTGGGAGGAAATTATCAGTTGTATAATGTTATTGTTACGGCTCATGCTTTTTTGATGATTTTCTTTATGGTTATGCCCGTGCTTATAGGGGGATTCGGCAATTGGTTTGTTCCTTTAATGATAGGTGCTCCAGATATGGCGTTCCCTCGTATGAATAATATAAGCTTTTGGTTGTTGCCGCCATCTTTAATGCTTCTTTTAGCGTCCTCGTTAGTGGAAGCTGGAGCTGGTACGGGTTGGACTGTTTATCCGCCCTTAAGTGGTATCCAGGCACATTCGGGGCCATCAGTCGATTTGGCTATTTTTAGTTTACATTTATCAGGTGCCGCTTCTATTTTAGGTGCCATTAACTTTATAACAACCATATTTAATATGCGTGCTCCGGGCATGGGTATGCACCGTTTACCCTTGTTTGTTTGGTCTGTGTTAATAACAGCATTTTTACTTTTATTATCTCTTCCGGTTTTGGCCGGAGGTATTACTATGCTTTTAACGGATCGTAATTTTAATACCACATTTTTTGATCCGGCGGGGGGTGGTGACCCCGTGCTTTATCAGCATTTGTTTTGGTTTTTTGGACATCCCGAGGTGTATATTTTAATTTTACCCGGGTTTGGTATAGTTAGTCATATTTTGGCTACTTTTTCAAGAAAGCCCGTTTTTGGTTATTTAGGTATGGTTTATGCGATGTTGTCTATTGGTATTTTGGGTTTTATCGTTTGGGCTCATCACATGTTTACAGTTGGCTTGGATATTGATACGAGAGCTTATTTTACTGCGGCTACGATGATTATTGCTGTTCCTACGGGTATTAAGATTTTCAGCTGGATAGCTACCATGTGGGGAGGTTCGATACGCCTTAAAACACCGATGCTATTTTCTATAGGTTTCCTTTTTTTGTTTACTATCGGGGGGTTAACAGGTGTTGTTTTGGCTAATTCGGGTGTAGATATTGCTCTTCACGATACTTATTATGTGGTTGCACATTTCCATTATGTTTTAAGTATGGGAGCTGCTTTTACGATGTTTGGTGCTTTTTATTTTTGGATTGGGAAAATGACTGGTTTGGGTTACCCCGAAGTTTTAGGACAAATTCATTTTTGGCTTATGTTTATTGGGGTAAATTTAACATTCTTTCCTATGCATTTTTTGGGATTAGCGGGCATGCCTCGTCGTATTCCCGATTACCCGGACTCGTATGCCGGTTGGAATAGTGTAGCCTCTTTTGGGTCCATACTATCTTCAGTGGCTTCATTGCTTTTCTTTTATATCGTCTATTTGACATTAACCGAAGGGCATCTTGAGGAATCTAATCCCTGGGTTAAAGATAGGGGTATTGCTTTTCCGACGATTGAATCAAAAAGCGGGTAAGCTATAAGTAAAAAATTATTAAAGGTTTTGTTGTTTGTAATAAAGGGCTTTATCTTTTAATAAGGCTCTAGGGCCTATAACTCAGTGGTAGAGTATATGCCTGATAAGCGTAAAGTCGATCGTTCAATCCGATCTAGGCCCAGATGTTATGTTACTTTATATGAGGTCTATAGTCTCTTTGGTCTAATGGTGAGGACGTTGCTTTTTCACGGCAGAAATATGGGTTCAATTCCCATAAGAGATTATTTTGTTAACATTTTTTTATGTCGCTATCTTAAATAATTATCAAAGTAGTTGCACTGATTTTGTTTGAAATGATAGTTTTTTAGATAATGTTGAACTCCTTAATTATATACGCGAATAGTCTTACACGACTATTGCCTGTCCAAACATTTGAAGTGTTTGGACATGAGATTGTTATTAATGTGTCTAAAAAATATTTGTTGGCCGCATTAACATTTTTACACCATCATAGCAATAGTAATTTTCATCTACTCACGTCGATTTCCGGTGTGGATTATCCAGATAGAGAAGAACGTTTTGAGGTTGTCTATGAGCTTTTGAATCTTAGATCCAACTCGAGAATTAGAATTAAAACTCGCACTGATGAGATAAATCCTCTGCCATCTGTTGTTGAGATATTCCCCACTGCAAATTGGTGGGAGCGTGAAATTTGGGATTTACTTGGTGTATTTTTTTCAGGTCATCCGGATTTACGTAGAATTCTTACAGATTACGGGTTTGAAGGTCATCCTCTCCGAAAAGATTTTCCATTAAGTGGTTATTTTGAATTGCGTTATGATGAAGATCAAAGAGTTGTCGTTTGTGAACCTATTGAATTGACACAAGAATTTCGTTCATTTGATTTCCATATTCCTTGGTCTCATATTGATAAAATCTGATATAGTGATATTTTATGACTAGATGGAATTTAAATGCCATACTTAGTTGGGTAGATTCTCATATTATTGATTACCCGACGGCCATGAATTTAAATTATAATTGGAGTTTTGGATCGACCGCGGGTTTTTGTTTGCTTATTCAAATACTCAGCGGGGCTTTTTTAGCCATGCATTATGCCAGTGAAACGCACTATGCCTTTTCTAGCGTAGAGCACATAATGCGAGATGTCAAAAGTGGTTGGTTAATTCGGTACATGCATGCCAATGGAGCTTCTTTTTTTTTTATGCTTGTTTATGCTCATATTTTTAGAGGTTTGTATTATGGTTCTTATATGGAACCCCGGCAACATCTGTGGTGGTCCGGTACTCTTATATACGTTTTAATGATGGCGACCGCTTTTATCGGTTACGTTTTACCATGGGGTCAAATGAGCTTTTGGGGTGCTACTGTTATTACAAGTTTTTTTTCTATTATTCCTGTCATAGGGAAAGAAGTCGTTATGTGGATATGGGGTGGTTTTACTGTGGGAAATCCCACATTAAATCGTTTTTATAGTTTACATTATTTGTTACCATTTTTAATTACGGGTATGGTTTTTGTTCATCTAGGTTTGCTTCACAAGGATGGCTCGAACAACCCTTTAGGTATAAAAACGAAAGTAGCAAATATCAACTTTTATCCTTATATTTATGTAAAAGATCTAGTGGCTTTTTTCGTGTTGGTTTTTTCTTTATCCATTTTTATTTTTTACTTTCCCAACGCGTTAGGTGAACCAGATAATTACTTAGAGGCGGATCCTTATAGCACTCCTGCCCACATAGTCCCTGAATGGTACTTTTTGCCATTTTATGCTATTTTAAGAGTTATACCAAATAAGGTCGGGGGTATTCTCGCGATGGGAGGTGCCATCGTGATGTTATTCTTGTATCCGTTGTTAAATACTTCAATATTGCGCAGTGGTAACTTCCGGCCTGTTTATGCGGTAGTTTTTTGGCTTTTTATTGCAGATTTTCTTTTATTAGGTTGGGCTGGGACTACTCCTGTTGATGACTATTTTAGATTTATTGGGATTACGGTATCCGTTGGATATTTTTTATTTTTTATTTTTGGTGGTTTGTTTGTCGGGTGGTTGGAAAAACTTTTAATGTTGCATGCTACCAAAATGGCTGGTTCGAATATGCGGTGTTCAACAGGTTCAAATCATTTAACAGCCACCCGATCTTACAAAGTGGGAGTGGCCGATTATTTGACCCCGAGAGATATATCATAAATAGGCCGATATTAATTGCATACGTTTATTATGAACATACTAAAAAGAGTTAACACTTTATTTATTTATTTATTGTTTGTTTTTTCTGTATTTAAACCTTATAATATCGCGTATATGGACGCACCACATCCGTGGCAAGTTGGTTTTCAAGATCCAGCTACCCCGATTATGGAGGGTATTATTTCTTTTAATGGTTTGTTAATGACTTTCATGCTACTTATTGCTTGTTTTGTTGGTTGGTTACTTTATAAATCTTTAACCTTATTCAATGAATCAGTTAACCCACAGCCTGCAAGCTTTAATCATTCTACTTTACTTGAGATTGTTTGGACAATTGTCCCTGCGGGTATTTTGATGATCATTAGTGTACCATCATACAATTTGCTTTACGCGATGGAGGAAGTTATTGATCCCAGTTTGACAATAAAAGTTGTCGGTCACCAATGGTATTGGTCATATGAATATTCTGATTTTGAATTAGTACCAAAAGTGACTAAAGAAAATTTAGATTTGGTTCAAAAGCGGGTTAAAAATTTAAAAGATTGGTTGGACTATATTGAAAGTAACAAGGAAGAAAAAAAATTGCAAAATATTCAGACTCCTTTAAATTCTGAGATTCATAAAGAGAAATTAAACATCACAGATACTGAATTAGAATATCTTAAAGTAGAGTGGGAAAATGCCAAAAGAGAATTGCATGAGGCAGGTCTACGTCTTAATAGTGCTAAATCAGATTTTAAATTGGCTCGTGTCGATTTAGCCGCAGCTAAACTTAACAAATCTAGCGCAGAAGTTATTAAAGCTAGAACTGAATTATCGGAGTTTAGCTCCTCTTTCAAAAGACCTAATATTCTTCTTAAGGATGGGTTCGATGGTTGGGACGACAAATTAAGGCTAAAAACCAAAGAAAACTTAGATATTCTTAAAGCGAGATTGTTAAAAGCAGAACAAGAATTTGAGGGTGATTCCTCTATATTTTATATATTATCTATTGGTTTAAGTCCGGAGGATCTAACTACTACTAATGTTGTGGCAAAGAGCGCCGAGTTAGAATTTAATTCCTTCGGTGATAGGCTAGCAGTCCCATTTTTAAGATCAGACGAAGCTGGAGAAATCTTAATTAGGGCTAACAGTAAATTCGAATCTGCTCAGACCTTTTTTGACTTAACTCAAAAAAACTTAGAAAAAGTGGTTTTGACGTTTGATAGATTAAAAGAGAATTTCTGCAAAAAAGATATTGAATTTTTAGGTTATTCGGGTTTTAAAAATAATTTTGATACCAATTCGAATTTTATCAATATTGATTTGAACGATTGTAGTTTGGGCCAGGTCAGTGAGACATCTTTAGAAAGATTTTATTTAGCTAAAGAGGAACTTTGTCGAGCTAAAAGTCGAATTCTTAAAATTAGTGAGGAGTTATCAAAAATTAACAATAGATTAGAGATAGCCGGAGGCCACGCTAAAGATGTCAGTAAATCTCTTGCGGATACACGTTTTGTTGAACATAGGGAGGAGATTAGTCGGTTAAAGGTTTCTGAAACGTTTTTTGACAATTTTACCTGGGATCGTCATAAAACTGATTTGCTCGAATATGAGAATAAATTAAGATATGGGAAATTTGCGCTTGAAGAGGCAAAAAAAAATTTGGACGATGCTCTACTCTACCTTTATAACAGTATTGAAAGTACGATAGAAGTTGATCTAGAAAATAACAAAGCGTCATCGTATTTTTCTCGTGGCACGGATTTACCTCTATTAGATTTGGGGGGGGTTAATGACAAAAAGAATATTTTGGTACTAGAGAATTGCATCTTAAAAGAGGCCAGGGATAAACTTTTATCTGGAGGGAAAGTGGGTGACTTGTTGATTGACAAAATTTCATCAGATTTAGAACACTTTAAATTTGAGCATGGTGTGGAGCAATTAAAATTAAAGTTTATAAATGAATTTAACGATGAGGATATTTATACCCAGTATATAGATTTTTCTGTTAATAAAATTAAGCATGAGGTAGACATCGCGGAGATGGATTATATAGAGCTTATCGATACGTCGACCAAAATAAAAACTTTTATAGAAAAAATTGAATGGCAGTTAAAAAATCTTTGTTTAAGTAAACCGACGGAACCAGTGCTATCTACAAATGTACCGGAGGTTTTTTTTAAAGGGGATTCTTATGACGTAGATTCCCATATTAAATCTTTTAAATTTTTTTTGTCTGAACTACGGCTACTTGATATAAAAGCAAATCCTAATATAATAGCTACTAAATTGCGTACTATCTTATTGCAATCAAAAGCCGATTTAGAAGGTTTACAGCTGTTTTCTACCTTTCTTGAAAAAGTTGTTAAAAAAATGAGTAGCAAAATTGATAGAGATGCTTTGGTTTTGATGTATATTAATAATACTGAAAATTCTTCGGGAAGTTCGGTAGTTGACGCTGATTCGAGCTCCTCTGGTGGTTCCATGGGTAAAGCCGGGAGTGCCGATAACGAGTCAAAGGGTAATAATGGATCTTATAAAGGCATTAAAGAAGTTTTAGAGGCCTTTGTAGAAAAACAGCAGGCTCCCAATCAAATTAATCTTTTGCTAGATGTTCTACAAATGCTTAAAGATACAGCTTACACTCTAGATGAAACTGATATAAATAAGTTAAGAGATTTTTTGTATAAAGTATTGACTACAATAATCGAAGAAGACTCGAGTATTCATCAAATTTTAAGAGAAGAAATTAATTTGATTTTAGATCTTATTAAAGAGCCTTCTGATGATGGGGAGGGCTTTGAAAGACAACGTGTGAATTTTGACTCGTATCTTATCGGAGAAGAGGACTTAATTATCCCTGAGCCGCACGGTGTGGGAAAAGCCGGCAAAGTTTTTCGTTTATTAGAGGTGGATAATCGTCTTTTTGTTCCTATTAACACCCATATACGTGTTTTGGTTACTTCGGCTGACGTTTTACATTCATGGGCGGTTCCTAGTTTAGGGATAAAAGTAGATGCGTGCCCCGGTCGATTGAATCAAGTTTTCCTTTTTGTAAAAAGGGAGGGGGTCTTCTACGGCCAATGTAGTGAGATCTGTGGTGTTAATCATGGGTTTATGCCTATTGTAGTACAAGCGGTCAACCAGGATGATTATTTAACTTGGGTTGGAAAAAGATTATGCTCTTAAATTCTTTGTTTTTGCTTCTAATTATTGGTGTTTTTGGTTTAATTATGATACCTGCGGAGCATCGGTTATTGCTCCGACAATTTTCTCTGTCGATTACCACATTGGTTTTTATCTTATCCCTTTTTTTGTGGCTGGGTTTTGATCATTCGACGTCTAAATTTCAATTTGTGGTTAATAATTTGTGGTTACCTATATCAAATATAAATTTAGTTTTAGGTATTGACGGCATTTCTTTATTCTTCCTTTTGTTGACCACACTAATCTTTCCTTTATGCCTTTTAGCTTCATGGACTTTTGAAAAAGGTAATTTAAAAATTTATCTCATTAGTTTTTTAAGTATGGAATTAGTGTTGCTTTTGGTGTTTACCAGTTTGGATCTTTTATTTTTTTACATTTTCTTTGAGGCGGTTTTAATACCCATGTTTTTAGTCATTGGTATATATGGCTCACGTCAACGTAAAATAAGAGCAGCCTATATGTTTTTTTTGTACACACTATTGGGGTCGCTATTTATGCTTATAGGGGTTGTGTATATATACTTGTCTGTTGGCAGTACTAGTTATGAGATATTGTCAATTATAAAGTTTTCTAATTATAATCAAAGGTGGCTGTGGTTAGCCTTTTTTGCGTCTTTTGCGGCTAAAGTGCCGATGTTGCCAGTTCATATCTGGTTACCGGAAGCTCACGTGGAAGCACCCACGGCAGGTTCGGTTATTTTAGCGGGGATTCTTTTGAAATTAGGGTCTTATGGGTTTTTGCGTTTCTCATTGGGCCTCTTTCCTCAAGCTTGTATATATTTCACACCGTTTGTTTTTAGTTTAAGTGTTTTGGGTATAGTTTATACATCTTTGACAGCGATTCGTCAAACGGATTTAAAACGGCTAATTGCATACACGTCGGTTGCGCATATGAATTTAGTTATGATAGGTCTATTTAGCGGTACGGTAATTGGGGTAGAGGCCGCGATATTACAAAGTTTAAGTCACGGGTTCGTTTCTTCGTCCTTGTTTCTCATAATTGGAGTTCTTTATGATAGGTGGCATACCAGGGGTGTTAATTATTACGGAGGGTTAACCCATACAATGCCAATTTTCATAATAATTTTTCTTTTTTTCACAATGGCTAATTTAGGCTTGCCCGGGACTTCTAGTTTTGTCGGGGAATTCCTTTTGTTAGTTTCGGCCTTTGACGCCAATACGACTGCGTGTTTTTTTGCCTCAACATCGATGATTCTTGGGGGTGTTTATTCTCTTTGGCTATTCAATAGAATAGCTTATGGTAATATTAAACTTGTGGGTTGTGATTTAAACTACAGAGAATTCGTAATTTTTCTACCATTGCTTTTAGGAACGGTTTTCATGGGTTTATATCCAAATATTTTTTTTTCTGTAATGCATGCATCGGTTTCCAATTTAGTGTGGGTTGAGTCGTGGCTGTAAATAATTGAGTACAACGTTTGTGCAAGTTCTTGTTGGTAACCTTAAGTTCTTTTCGTCTAATGGTTAGGATATTATCTTTATGAGATAGAGGTGCGGGTTCAAGGCCCGTAAAGAACTGAAATGTATTTAAACATAGTTTTTTTACCCCTTTTAGGGTCTATTATATCAGGGTTTTTTGGACGTTTTATCGGAGTACACGGTTCTTGTTTTATTACAGTATTTTGCGTGGGTTTAACTTTTTGTTTAAGCTGTTTATCGTTTTACGAAGTAGGGTTGGCAGGAAGTGGAACGTACCTCTCTTTAATGACTTGGTTGGAATCCGATTCTTTTTATGTCGAGTGGGCTTTTTGTTTCGATAGTTTAACTGTCGTGATGCTTATTGTGGTAACCTTTATTTCGACTTTGGTTCACATCTACTCTACAGAATATATGGGTGGAGATCCGCATCTGCCACGTTTTGTGAGTTATTTGTCGTTGTTTACATTTTTTATGCTGGTATTAGTCACTGCTGATAATTTTGTTCAAATGTTTGTTGGGTGGGAAGGTGTTGGCCTTTGTTCTTATCTACTTATTAATTTTTGGTTTACTCGAATACAAGCTAATAAAGCGGCTATAAAAGCAATGATAGTTAATAGAATTGGAGATTTCGGATTGGCTTTAGGTATTTTTGCAATTTTTATTTGTTTTGGTGCCTTAGATTACGCCACAGTTTTTGCGTTTTCTCCTCAATTAACTTCTTGTACCTTATCTTTTTTAAATATAAAATTTAAGGCTTTAGATTTAATAGGGGTTCTTTTATTTATTGGTGCTGTCGGTAAATCTGCTCAACTTGGTTTACACACCTGGTTACCCGATGCAATGGAGGGTCCCACGCCAGTTTCTGCCCTTATACATGCGGCTACAATGGTTACAGCTGGTGTTTTCTTATTAGCGCGTTGTTCCCCTCTTTTAGAATATTGTTCAGGGGCTCTTTTGTTGATAAGTGTCGTAGGTGGTATGACTGCTTTTTTTGCAGCTACTACAGCTTTGGTTCAAAATGATCTTAAACGAGTCATAGCGTATTCTACGTGTAGTCAGCTTGGTTATATGGTATTCGCCTGTGGTTTATCCAATTATTCAGTCGCTGTTTTTCATTTAGCTAACCACGCCTTTTTTAAAGCTCTACTTTTCCTTAGCGCAGGTTCGGTTATACACGCGGTAGGAGATGAACAAGATATGAGAAAGATGGGTGGTTTGCGGCGCTTATTACCATTTACTTATGCGATGATGGTGATTGGCTCACTGGCCTTAATGGGTATGCCTTTTTTGACAGGATTTTATTCTAAAGATGTTATTCTTGAAATAGCATATGCGACTTATTCGGTTCCTTCTCATTTTAGCTATTGGTTGGGGAGTCTCGCCGCTTTTTGTACAGCCTTTTATTCAATTAGATTAATCGCTTTATGCTTTTTAGTAGAACCCAACGGTAGTCGTAAATTATTACTATCAGCCTCAGAAGGGGGTAAGGCCATAGGTTTCGTATTAGGTATATTGGCAATACCTAGTATTTTTATTGGGTATTTTAGTCGTGATTTGTTTATAGGGTTGGGTACTAATTTTTGGGGTGGGTCTTTATTTTGTCTTCCGTCCAATTTAAGTTTAATTGATGCTGAATTTATGTCAACCTTTTCAAAAATTTTTCCATTATGCCTTAGTGTCGCGGGTGGTATTTTATCGTTTACATTATATAGGTATTATAACTACAATATGTATTTTTGGAAAACCTCCGTAGTAGGTCGTAGGTTTTATACTTTTTTAAGCCGCAAATGGTTTTTTGATAAAATTTATAATGAATTTGTAAGTCAAAATTTACTTGATTTCGGATACCATTTTACTTATAAGTCTATTGATCGTGGTCTTATTGAAAGTTTAGGTCCTTTTGGTTTATCCAATGTATTAACAAGTCAAGTACAGCAAGTGCGTGTGTGGCATTCCGGATATTTATACCATTATTTAGTCATTTTTGTTTGGGGTAATATCTTGTTTGGATTATGGTTTTTATGTGGTTTTCCTTCTTTGCGTATTGGAGTGTTGCTTCTATTTTCTATATTATGGTTGACCCTATAATTTTTATATTCCTTATGATTCTTGGGGCTGGTTTGGGCGTTAAAGTTATTAGCACGCAAAATCCTGTATACAGTGGCCTCTATTTAGTTTTACTTTTTTTTTTAGGATCAGCTATTTCTTTTCTATTAGGTGTCGAATTTATGGCTCTATTGTTTCTTTTGGTTTACGCGGGTGCTATAGCCGTTTTAGTGCTGTTTGTCGTTATGATGTTAGATGTCAAGGCTGTTGAGTCTGTGTGGTCTTCTGGGCAGAAACGGGGATTTTATATTACTAGTTTTCTTTTTTTCTTATGTTTAGTATTTGTTGGAAATTCTTATGATTTACTTTTTTTGTTACAATCGGGGAGTACTTGGATTATACGTGTCTTGGCCTCTTTTAATCTGGTGTATAGTGAGGATAATTTAAAAACAACGATTAATGTAGTATTTGATAGAGATCTTGCTGACTTTTTTTTGTTATGTTTATATAACGATATTATAAATGACTCTTTTTTAAATGATGCCTCATGGTTTGTTAACTTTGACTCTTCTTCCGCTTTAAATGACCCTAGTTACCTTTTGTATTCCACCCATGCTATTTTGCTGATAATTGCTGGAGTTGTTCTTTTAATAGCGATGGTTGGGGCTATTAGTTTAACACTTCAAAAAAATTGCCCAGATTCTTTACATAAACAATTAGGTAGAGAATCGAAAAATGCTATTTTTATGGTTAAGAATAAGTCTTTCACTAATCCTTTAAACTTGCATAATTTTAAAGCGACTTCTTTTAAATGATTAACATTACTATAAACGAACTTTTAATTTGGGTAAAAAAAGGGTCTACCGTTATTCAAGCGTGTGAAGCCGCTGGTGTTAAAATACCTAGATTTTGTTACCATGATAAACTTCTTATTGCAGGTAACTGCAGAATGTGCCTTGTCGAGGTTGGTAATTCTCCAAAACCTCAAGCTTCTTGCGCTTTACCTTTTCTGCCAAATATGAGGATTTTTACTAATACCGCTTTAGTACATAAAGCGCAAGAGTTTGTTATGGAATTCTTGCTTTTACATCACCCTCTTGATTGTCCTGTATGCGATCAAGGGGGCGAGTGTGAGCTTCAAGAGCAAAGCTTTAACTATGGTTCAGATCGGGGAAGATTTTTTTTTTTTAAAAAGTCGCTAGGCGACACCTTTTGGGGTAGCCTTATAAAAACAGTTTTAAGACGTTGTATCGTCTGTACTCGTTGCGTTCGGTACACTTCTTTGATTGGTGGTAGTGATGTTATAGGCACTTCTAATCGTGGGGGTAATAGTGAGATTGGTATGTTTAAGGAAAATGCACTTAAAACAGAAACGTCTGGTGGTGTTATTGAACTTTGTCCTGTATGCTGGTCTGGCTTTATTTATAGTTAATAATATTATGTTTTTTTTGCGAGAGTATTCTCCAGCTTTAATCTATTTATGTTTTAGTCTTATATTGGCTTCGATTATTTTTGGAGCTTCTTATACCCTGGCTTTAGCCGAATCAGACAATGAAAAGTTGTCTTCATATGAGTGCGGATTTGATCCTTATGAGGATGCTCGCAATGCATTCGATGTTCGTTTTTATCTTGTAGCTATTCTTTTCCTTCTTTTTGACATAGAAACAGTTTTTATTTTCCCTTGGGCTGCTTCTTTAAGTCAGTTACCGCCAGTGGGTTATTGGTCTGTAATTGATTTTCTTTTTGAACTTGTTATTGGGTTTATATACGCTTGGCAAATAGGCAGTTTAGATTGGGAATGAGAAATAGGGATTATAAAAGGCGTAATTTATTTTTTTCACATGAGTCAAAGCGCAGAGCTCTTAATGTTGTTGCGGCTAATCAAAACTTAAATATTTTTTTGCGCTGGTGGGCTCAATTAGAAAAATCAAAGTTGCCTCGACAAAGTAGTATATGCCGAGTTAAAAATAGGTGCGTTGAAACAGACAGATCACGCTCAGTCATTAATGTATATAAATTATCCAGATTGGAATTTCGACGTTTGGCCTCGCGAGGCTTATTTCTAGGAATACGCAAGTCTTCTTGGTGAAGTTTTCAGATTTTTGATATTTTATAAGGTATAGTAATTTATTTTACCTGTATTATTAATAGAATTTGCTAGCACTGTTAAAGTCATATTTAAATGCCTCAATTTGATACTATAACTTTCTTTAATCAAGTTTTTTGGTTAGTCTTAATTGTTTTTAATTTTTATTTTATAATTTTACGTTTTATGCTTCCTTCTTTAGCGTCTAGTCTTAAAGCAAGAAATAAGAATTTAAGATTCACGGAAGAGTCGCGTTAATATTAAAAAGTTTTTACAAGCTATTAAGGAGATGTGGCTGAGTGGCTGATAGCCTTGGTTTGCTAAATCAATCTATATTTTTAATGTAGCGTGGGTTCGAATCCCACCATCTCCCTAAAAGGGTAACATTTGAGAAAAAGTAACTCAGATGGTAGAGTGCTGGTTTGTCATACCAGTGGCCGCGGGTTCAAATCCCGTCTTTTTCGTTGATTAATTAATATAAGAGGGGGTGTAGCTTAATTGGTAGAGTGTATGCTTTGCAAGCATAAAGTTGAGAGTTCAAATCTCTCTACCTCCAAATAATAAAAGGGTTAACTAGGTTATACGGTGTCTACTATAGATGTTTTGCAGGTTCGAATCCTGTGTTCCCTAATGAGCTTTTCGGGCAATTTCGTTTATAAGTGTGAAGTTTGGTCTTCGTCTGCAAATATAAAAAGTTTAAAATTATTATTATTCTTGTTACCCTTTTTTCAAAGGTTTCGAGGATTGTCTATTAATATTAAAAGGTTTACATTGCTTAAGTCGCCTTTAGGAAATAAAAAGTCCAAAGATCAATTTGAGAAATGTGAGCATCGGATGTACTTTTATCTAGAAAGCAGCAAACCTTCTAATATTTTAGCATGCGTGCACATATTAGCTTTTTTAAACGAAGTTAAATGTAAAGTTAAAGTTTCCAATAAAGTATCAGACTGGAGTTCGGCTAGAAAAGGATAAGTGACCGAGTGGTTTATGGTATCAGTTTTGAAAACTGACGCAGACAAACTGTCGTGGGTTCGAATCCTACCTTATCCTAAATTTATTTATGAGAATAAAAGTTAAGCAAAAATTATTAGGTAATATGTTATCGGATGGCAGTTTTAACTTTGTTTATGTTGATGACATTTCACCAAAATTATTTAAAACAATAACTGGTTTAGATATTGCAAATCATTTTGTTTGGACCGGTAAAGGTCCTAAAGAACAAACAGAAATTACAAGTTTTATCGTACGGTTTAACAAGCATAGACAAGTATAGCCATTCCTGCACTATGTACAAAATTCAATAATTTTCAAGCAAGTTACCCGTAATATTAAGGTAAGGCAAAATTAAGTGTTGGTTAAAGATTGTGGCATCTGGCTATGTACCTATTTATTTAACATGAAGAGATGTAATTACAATAAATTGTCTAATTATAGACAGTTAAATAAACTGAGTTTGATCCTAGCTCAGAGTGAAGGCTATAAGCCTGCTTGAATACATGCGAGTTGAATGGTTTTGTGCCATGGCGTACGGGTGAGTAAAAAATTAATATCTACCTCTAACTTTGGAATAATTCTATCTCTCAGGGGAGAAATCATTGGAAAAATGCCAAATAAATTACAAAAAGGTACGCCGGTTAGGGATGATTAGATTTAGTATTAGGTAGTCGGTTGGGTTAAGCTTACCGAGCCAAAGATGCTTAGTTGGTCTGTGAGGACGATCAATCACACTGGGACTGAGACAAGGCCCAGGTTTCATTTGAAGGCAGCAGTAAGGAATATTGGACAATGAGCGAAAGCTTGATCCAGCAAGGCTTGGTGAGGGATTGAAGGCTTAGGTTGTAAACCTCTTTTTTAACCGAGGATAATGACATTAAGTTAAGAATAAGTCCCGACTAACTTCGTGCCAGCAGTCGCGGTAATACGAAGGGGGCTAGCCTTATTCGTCATAACTGGGCGTAAAGGGTCCGTAGGTGGCTCCTTGTAATGTTATAGGTCAAATACTTTAGCTAAACTAAAGGAAGGCCTCTAATACAGAAGAGCTTGAGTCTGATAAAAGATAATGGAATTTTCCAATGAGGGGTAAAATCCATAGAAGTGGAAACGAACATCAAACGCGAAAGCTATTATCCAGTTCAGTACTGACGCTGAGGGACGAAGGCATAGGTAGCAAACAGGATTTGAGACCCTGGTAGTCTATGCTGTCAACGATGAATGCTAGTTTTTAAGCCAATAGAGACTACAGCTAAGGCATTAAGCATTCCGCCTGAGGAGTACGAGCGCAAGCTTAAAAATCAACGGAATTGGCGGGGGTTCAAACAAGTGGTGGAGCATGTGGTTTAATGCGATAATACGCGCGTAACCTTACCAGTTCTAGTAAGTCTGTCATTCTTACGGAGACGTTTTGAATTTTGGGACTTTCAGGTGTTGCATGGCTGTCGTCAGCTCGTGTCGTGAGATGTACGGTTAATTCCTGTAACTGAGCGCAACCCTTATCCTTTTTTTGTTTTTATTTCAATAGAAAAAAAAACTTACAAGAGACGGCCAGCCATAAGCGGGAGGAAGGCAGGGATGAGGTCAAGTCCTCATGGCCCTAATGAACTGGGCTACACACGTGCTACAATGGGAAGAACAATAAGTTGCAAGGACGTAATTCAAAGCCAATCTTTAAATCTTTCCTTAGTTCGGATTGAGGGCTGCAACTCGCCCTTATGAAGTTGGAATCACTAGTAATCGCGGATCAGGATGCCGCGGTGAATATGTCACTGGGCCTTGCACACACCGCCCGTCACGTCCTGGAAGTTGACTTGGCTGGAAGATTTTGGAATAAACCTTTTAAGCTTTATTACAATTAATACAAAACAAAAGATGTTATAAAAAGCAAATAAGGAAATTCCTTTTAAAGGACAGGTAAACAACTGGGATGAAGTCGTAACAAGGTAGTCGTAGGGGAACCTGCGGCTGGAATACACATTTATCAAAAGATTCGTCTTTATGCCTAGATTTATACCCGAACCCTTATCGAATTCGAGTGTCCTCGTCTAGGTAGCCATACATACTAGTTTTTCTGGGAACCATGGCTCTTTAAGATTTTAATTATGTCTATTGCGTTATAGAGCAGTACGGTTAGCTCACCAGGCTCATGCCCTGGGGGTCGTAGGTTCAAATCCTGCTGACGCTAAGGTTATTTTATGGTAAAAAAAAAAAAAGAATTTGAAAAAAAGCTAAAGCATTTTACAATAAATTTTGGGCCTCAGCACCCAGCAGCACACGGGGTTCTTCGTTTAATTTTAGAGTTAAATGGTGAAGTGGTACAGCGGGCGGATCCTCATATTGGATTACTTCATAGAGGTACCGAAAAATTAATTGAGTCCAAAACCTTTGTACAAGCTTTGCCGTATTTTGATCGTTTAGATTATGTGTCAATGATGTGTCAAGAGCACACGTATGTTTTGGCTGTTGAAAATTTATTACAAGTAAGTATACCGAGGCGTGCTCAATATATTAGAGTTCTATTTGCCGAAATTACAAGGATATTAAACCACTTGTTGGCGGTGGGTTGTCACGCGATGGACGTAGGTGCTATGACGCCGTTTTTGTGGTCATTTGAGGAAAGAGAAAAACTAATGGAGTTTTACGAGCGGGTTAGTGGTGCTCGTATGCACGCTAGTTATTTTAGACCCGGGGGTGTCAGTCTTGATATTGGGTTGGGATTGCTCGATGATATTTATACTTTTGTAGGCCAGTTTGGTCAAAGATTAGATGAAATGGAAGAAATGCTGACAGATAATCGGATATGGCAAGAAAGATTAGTAGATATCGGAGTGGTTACCGCAAAAGAAGCAATCGATTGGGGATTCTCTGGTGTTATGCTTAGAGGTTCAGGAGTTAGATGGGATTTAAGAAAAAACGAACCTTATGAGATTTATTCTGATTTGAGATTTAAAGGAGTTGTTGGGAAAACTGGTGATTGCTATGATCGATATTTGACACGAATAGAAGAAATGCGGCAATCCTTAAGCATTATTCATCAATGCATTAACAATATGCCGATTGGAAGCGTTAAAGTTGATGATATGAAAATATGCCCGCCGTCGCGCTGTGAAGTGAAGCAAAATATGGAATCTTTAATTCATCATTTTAAATTATATACGGAGGGTGTCTCGGTGCCGCTTGGTGAGACCTATACGGCTACAGAGGCACCGAAGGGTGAATTTGGCGTTTATTTGGTGTCTGATGGCAGTAACCGGCCCTATAGATGCAAAATTAAAGCCCCAGGATTCTCGCATCTACAAGGTCTTAATTTTATGGCTAAATCCCACATGTTAGCTGATGTGGTGACTATTATAGGTACACAAGATATCGTTTTTGGAGAAGTCGATCGTTAAGCACAATATTTCGTTATGGATGTTTGGGTGTTCGAGAGATAACGTAGTGGTAGCGTGTTCGCTTTGGGAGTGAAAAGTCGTAGGTTCGAATCCTACTCTCTTGATTTTATTATTGAAATACCCCGTGAGGTTTATCT